AATAAATGTTTCTAACTAAAATTATTTGGGTCGTGTGAGAGCCCCCTATTAAACTCGATATATCCGCAGAGGCTATCTTAAAATCTAACAATAAAGAATCCGTAATCAATAATAAAATTGACAAAAACAATATGATTGAAAAAAACATTGTTATTTTAAAAGAAAACTGAAACATCTCATTAGAGGCTAAAGAAGTAATGTAGATAAATAATACCAGTATACCCCCTAAAAAAATAAGAAACAAAATATAAGAAAATCAAACATAAAAATTTATTAAAGCTGTAATAGCGCAAATAACCAAAGTCTGTAATAAAAGTATCATTCCTATTGCTAAAGGGTGAGATAAATTAATAAAAACTATTCTGAATGTTATCGAAGTTATATATAACAATAAAATATAAGACACATCAAGAGAAGTCAAGAGGTAGTTTATCTAAAATATTAGTTTTGGGAATTAATGAAAGGAAAATTTTCCTTCTCTTGATGTTTTAAGAATAAAAAAATTCATTCTCGGTTTACAAGACCGAAGTTTTATGTTAAACTATTAAAACAAATGTTAAGACTTAATTTCTATTTGTTTGGTAGAATCATTATAATTCTAAGTGGAATATGAGGGTTCGTATCTAAACGTAAACACTTATTAAGATCCTTACTCAGATTAGAGTATATAATATTAGGAATTTTCTGATTTTTAACAGTGATTTTTTCCTACATAGGACAAGAAAGTTATTTTACTTTAGTATTTTTAACTTTCGCTGCTTGTGAAGGAGCATTAGCTCTGTCAATCTTAGTATCTATTATTCGAACACACGGAAACGACCGATTCTCTAGTTTTACCAGCCTACGATGTTAAAATTTGTATTAGGTTCTTTATTACTAACACTAGGTTGTAGAAGATGATTCGGTGTCCAACTAGGAATAATTATCTTATTTATTATATTAATGCTTTGCACTAAACACGACTTTTATATAAGTCTACTAAGATATGGGCTCGGTTCAGATTGGTTAAGGTTTATCTTAATTTTACTAAGGTTTTGAATTATACTGTTAGTTTTAATAAGAAGACAGGCCGTCTTAGATAAAAATAACTTCAATAAAATCTTTGTTATAACATGCTGTTTTTTAAACTTTTTTTTAGTAATAACCTTCAGCTCTACTGATCTGCTTCTTTTTTACGTTAGGTTTGAGGCTTCTTTAATCCCTACTTTAATTTTAATCCTGGGTTGGGGATATCAACCTGAGCGAATTGGCGCGGGCATCTACATATTATTTTACACGTTAACTGCATCATTACCTTTATTAGTGTCTTTAATAGCATTATACAATTGTGGGGGTTCTTTAACCGTGGGTCTAGTGTATGAAGAAATAAGATGTTCATTTGTTTATAAAATTTGGTATTTAGCAAGAGTATTTGCATTTATTGTTAAGCTTCCTATGTTTATATTTCATTTATGGCTTCCTAAGGCTCATGTGGAAGCCCCGGTGGCAGGGTCTATAATTTTAGCAGGGGTATTATTAAAACTAGGAGGTTATGGTCTCTTGCGAGTGGTTCCCTTATTTAGTAACGCCAATAGCAAATTGTGTTGAGTGTGAGTAAGGATCAGATTAGTAGGAGGAGTATTAGTGAGATTAATATGCTTACGCCAGGTAGATATTAAAGCCCTTATTGCTTATTCCTCTGTCGCCCACATAGGAATAGTACTATGCGGGGCTACAATTTTTAATTGATGGGGAGTAAACGGGGCTGTTGTTGTTATAGTAGGACACGGCCTATGTTCTTCAGGAATATTTTTTATAATCAATATAGTTTATGAGCGACTATCTAGTCGTAGTCTACTAATCAATAAAGGATTATTGAACCTTATACCAACTATAGCAATGTGATGGTTTCTACTATGTGCTGGAAATATAGCAGCTCCCCCTACTTTAAATCTATTGGGTGAAGTTCAATTGATCATTAGAATCATAAACTGAAGCGGCGTTAACATTGTTGGGATTGGACTTTTGTCCTTTTTCAGAGCAGCCTATACTTTATATTTGTTTTCGATTAGACAACACGGTAAATTTTATAATGGTATTTTTTCTTGTTGTAGCGGTAAAGTTCGAGAATATCTTGTGTTAATGTTACACTGATTACCATTAAATCTACTATTTATGGTAGGAACTATAATGCTAATTGTATTTTAGTTTAAATAGTTTATCAAAAACGTTGGTCTGTGGATCCAGAGATATAATTTATAATTATTTTAAACCGTGTTATGAAATTTGAAAATATTCTTGTCAAGTATAATCTTTTTGTTATCAGGAGCTATGACTATACTAGTGTGTTCCCTGTTCTGCCTATATAACAAGGTGGGTTATTTCATCGAATGAGAAATTATTAGAACAAATAGAAACTCGGTAGTAATAACCTTGATCTTAGACTGAATATCATTGATGTTCTTAGGGTTTGTTATGTTAATCTCCTCTATGGTGCTTTATTATAGCGGGGGTTATATAGAAGGAGATTTTAATATAAATCGATTTATTTATTTAGTATTAATGTTTGTTGTTTCTATGGTAGCTTTAATTATTAGCCCTAACTTAATTAGTATTCTTTTGGGATGAGACGGGCTAGGATTAGTTTCTTACTGTCTAGTTATTTACTACCAAAATGAAAAATCAGGGGCAGCAGGAATATTAACTGCTCTATCTAATCGAATTGGAGACGTTGCAATCTTATTAGCCATTTCTTTTATATCGTTATATGGAGGGTGAAATTTTGTATTTTATTTGGAGATAATCTGCTCTAATAAATCTCTAGAAATTTTGTGCTTTTTAGTAATATTAGCTGCTATGACTAAAAGAGCTCAGATTCCTTTTTCAGCATGATTACCAGCTGCAATGGCGGCTCCGACCCCGGTATCCGCCCTAGTACACTCTTCTACATTAGTGACAGCTGGAGTGTATCTTTTAGTACGATTTGAACCCGCTATACACGGAGGCCCTTTCTCGCAGATTTTACTATTATTAGGTGGGACTACAATATTTATGGCTGGACTAGGAGCAAACTTTGAATACGATTTAAAAAAAATCATTGCTTTATCCACTCTCAGTCAATTAGGCGTGATAATAAGAATTTTAGGATTTGGGCTCCCAGATTTAGCTTTTTTTCACTTACTCTCTCATGCTCTTTTCAAAGCTTTACTGTTCATATGCGCAGGAGTAGTAATCCACAGGGCTAAAGACTATCAGGATATTCGTATAATAGGGGGGTTAAGTAAATTTATGCCCCTAACTACCTTTTACATGAACTTAGCCAATTTAGCTTTATGTGGTCTACCTTTTATAGCTGGTTTTTATTCTAAAGACCTGATTTTAGAAATAGCTTTTATAGGAAGAATTAACTATGTATCATTTCTTATATATGTATTCGCCACAGGGTTAACTGTTTGCTACACAGCTCGTTTAGTCTATTACTCTGTTACAGGAAGCTTTAATATAGGAAGACTACATACTGTTAATGATGAAAGCAAACTGTTGACTAATCCAATACTATTATTGGCAAGAGGAGCTATTTGCGCAGGAGCAGTCTTGAGGTGATTAATTGTTCCATATCCTTACATAATTTGTTTAAGAAGCTTTTATAAAAGATTAGTTTTATTGGTGAGAGGGTTAGGGGCCTGAGTAGGATATGCACTGAACTTAGGTTCCTTCATGTTTATTCTAAATTCTTTTAAATTTTATAAAAGAGTTGTCTTCAGTGGAAGAATATGATTTTTGCCATTTTTGTCTACTCAGAATATAATATCTAACTTTTTGTTCAAAAGATTTGATATTTATAAAATAGGTGATCAGGGATGGTTTGAAAATAAAGGAGGGTATAATTTGCATATTTCTTTAATAAAAAGATCAAATCTGTTAGAAAAAATACAAGATAATAGAATTAAACTTTATTTAATCACTTTTTTATTCTGGGTCGTTTTGTTAATAATTGTTTTATAATTCATATAGATCATATTGTAGATCGTAACACTGAAGATGTTAAAGAGATTATCTTAATCTGTGAATATCTACATAACAAGTGTACTATTATTAGTATAGTTACTTTAAAAGAATAAATTCTTATCTTTACATTGAAAATGTAATGTGTTGTCTTACACTATAAAAGCAATAAGAAATAAAAACGGAATTCAACCGCTTAAGTTAAAAGTTAGTAGCTTTTTCTCACATCAGTTTATTTCCTTAACCAGAAAAAAAAGATTTTCACTTCTATTATTAACAATAATATACCTCTAATTTGGTTTTGGTTAATAAATAGGTAAAGGTGGTTTAACACCAAAAATCAGGTCGAAACTGAGTGCAATAGTTCGCTTTTTACCTTAAGACAGGTTACTTTTGTAACACCTTCTAAATGCAAATCAGATATCATACTTGACTACTATCCTCTAATCCGCTCAATCCAAAGCCCCTTGATTTCACTCGTGGTATAAACCTAGCAGGAGGATTAAAATGAAGAAGAATCCAGTGAACAATCATCTTAATAAGTTAACTACTTTTAAGATTGCCGCTAAAGGAAGGAGAAGAGTAATCTCAACGTCGAAAATTAAAAAAATAACAGCGATCAAAAAAAACCGTAGGGAGAATGGGAGCCGGGCGGACCCTTTAGGATCAAATCCACACTCAAAAGGGGTGTTTTTTTCTCGGTCAGTGACAGTTTTTTTTCTTAATAAAAAGGAAATCAATATAACTAGGGCTGAAATAATCAGCGTTAAAGTAATAATTAGTCTCGAAATAATCACTATCTTTTCTAGAATTATCTAGGCCTTCTGGTTGGAAGCCAAATATACTGGTTATACTAAAAAGATTAACCGCCTCATCAGTAGATTGAGATATATAAAAATAATCAAACTACATCTACAAAATGTCAATACCAAGCTGCCGCTTCAAATCCGAAATGATGGTGTCTAGAGAAATGGCACATATAAAGACGATATAAACAAACAGCCAGAAAGGAAGAACCAATAATAACATGAAGTCCATGGAAACCTGTCGCAACGAAGAAAGTGGAACCATATACAGAATCTGCAATTGTAAAACTTGCCTCAAAATACTCTAAAGCTTGTAAAGCAGTAAAATAAAATCCCAATAAAATTGTGACACCTAGCCCTTGAAGAGCTTGGGTATGGTTACTTTCTATAATGGCATGATGAGCTCATGTTACAGTTGCACCTGAAGAAAGTAGAATAGCTGTATTTAGTAACGGGATTTGGAAAGGATTAAATGTTATAATCCCTGCAGGAGGCCAACTAATACCGATTTCTACAGTAGGGGCTAGTCTTCTATGAAAAAAAGCTCAGAAAAATGAAAAAAAGAATAAAACCTCAGAAGTGATAAATAAAATTATACCTCAGCGCAAACCCAGCGTGACTGTCGCAGTATGTATACCCTGATAAGTACCTTCTCGAGTAATATCTCGTCACCACTGAATTATAGTTAAGAGAACAGCGATAATTCCTATTAAAAATAAATCAAACTCGAATTTGTGGAATCATTTTACTAAGCCAGTGGTTAGTATTATGGCACTAATAGAGCCCGTTAAAGGTCATGGTCTTATGTCTACAAGATGGTATGGGTGGTGTCCGTGATCTGACATTAGTTAACTTCTCCTGCGTAAAGAGTACTTAAGACTGCAAAAACATATGACTGAATAACAGCGACAGCCGATTCTAGTATAAGTAATAAAATTTGGGAGAATAATAGTAACGATAGAATTGTTGTAGTCAATCTAGGCCCTGTCGAGGCAAGCAGGGTTAGTAACAAATGTCCAGCGATCATGTTAGCAGCCAATCGAACAGCTAATGTCCCAGGTCGTATAATATTTCTTAATGTTTCAATTAACACCATAAAAGGTATAAGGAAAGCAGGTGTTCCTTGAGGAACTAAGTGAGCAAATATGTGTTTGGTGTGATTAATTCAACCATATAATATGAAACCTATTCAAAGAGGTAAAGAAAGGGAAAGCGTCATGGCAAGGTGACTAGTACTGGTAAAGATATATGGTATAAGACCTATAAAATTATTGAAAACAATAATTGAAAATAATGTGACAAACAAGAGAGTTCTACCTGCTGAAGAGCTAGGCCCTAGTAAAACCTTAAATTCCGAGTGTAAAGTCTTCAACAAAGAGCTTCACATAAAGTATAATCGGTTTGGTAATATTCAATATGCAATAGGAATGATAAAAAGGCCGATAAAAGTAGAGAGTCAGTTAAGCTGTATACTTATTAAAGATGTTGAAGGGTCAAAAACCGAGAATAAATTAGTTATCATTTTCAATTCATTTGCTGCTTTCCGTAACTAACAGTTTCTTGTTGTTGCATAGTAGGGCTGAAGGTAAAATAACTTATAATAATAAATAGCAAGAAAATCGAGAAAAAAAACACATACAAATTAAGTCACAATAAAGGAGATATTTGAGGGATCAAAAAATACTAAATTTAATTAGTTATTCAAGCTTGACAAGCTTATGTTATGTGCATTAACTAATTTTTTCATTAAGAGTAGGCGTATTTACTATAATAAGTTTAAAAGACTTACACTTACTTTCAGTCACTTAATGACTCTTCTCTCATAGAATTAACTCAGTTAAGGAAAGCGTCAACTGAGACAGACTCCACTACAATAGGTATAAAACTATGGTTAGCACCACAAATTTCCGAACACTGACCATAAAACAAACCAGGTCGGTTACTTATAAAACTGACTTGATTAAGGCGACCAGGAATAGCGTCTGCTTTAACCCCTAAAGAAGGAACCGTCCATGAGTGAATAACATCTGCAGCAGTAATAAGAACTCGGATTTGCGTATTTATAGGTAAAACAGCTCGGTTATCTACATCCAATAATCGAAAACCGTTATCGGCTAGCTCGTTAGAAGGAACCATATAAGAGTCGAATTCAATTTGCTGAAAATCTGAATATTCATACCTTCAATATCATTGATGTCCAATAGTTTTTAAAGTAATAGCAGGTTCATTAACTTCATCCAGTAAATATAAAAGTCGGAGGGAAGGGAAAGCAATGAATAATAAAATTACAGCAGGTAATATAGTTCAAATAATCTCGATTGTTTGCCCTTCTAATAAAAAACGGTTTACAAACTTATTCGTTAATAAAGATGCCATCATATAACCTACTATAGTCACGATAAGTGTTAATACAATCATAGCGTGATCGTGAAAAAAAATTAATTGTTCTATTAACGGGGATGCACCGTCTAGAAACCCCAAATAACCTCATGTTGCCATTAGTTTTCTAAAAGAAGAGTAACTCTTCATATATGGAGCTTAAATCCATTGCACTTTTCTGCCATTTTAGAAGTTAGTGATTATAGGAACCTCTATATATCTGTGGTCAGCAGGAGGTAAATCATGCTGTCATTCAATAGAAGTGGGTAAGAATATATAAAAGACCACAGGACGCGCAGCTGTAAAAGCTTCTCAAATAATAATCACAAACCCCAGTACCCCTACTATAGAAATAGTAGACCCGATTGAGGATAAAACATTTCAGGCAGTATAAGCGTCGGGGTAATCAGAATATCGTCGAGGTATCCCTCTTAGACCAAGGAAATGTTGGGGGAAGAAAGTAATGTTAACCCCTACAAATATCACCAGAAAGTGTATTTTCAATCAAGCAGGATTTATAGTCACTCCAGTAAATAATGGGAATCAATGTGCCAAGCCGGCAAAAATTGCAAAAACAGCTCCTATTGATAAAACATAGTGGAAGTGAGCAACAACATAATAAGTATCGTGTAAGATAATGTCGATTGAAGAATTAGCTAATACCACTCCTGTTAAGCCGCCTACTGTGAATAAAAAAATAAAACCTAGGGCCCACACTAAGGAAGGAGAGTATGTTAACCGTGCTCCATGTAAGGTACCTAATCAACTGAAAATCTTAATCCCGGTAGGTACGGCAATAATCATAGTTGCAGATGTAAAATAAGCTCGGGTGTCTACGTCCATACCAACCGTGAATATATGGTGGGCTCACACTACAAAACCTAGAACCCCAATAGCCAACATGGCGTAAATTATTCCAAGGGTTCCAAAAGTCTCTTTTTTTCCCGCTTCTTGTCTAACAATATGGGAGATTAAACCAAAAGCAGGTAAAATTAAAATGTAAACCTCAGGATGACCGAAAAATCAAAATAAATGCTGATATAAAACAGGGTCTCCTCCTCCAGCAGGGTCGAAAAAAGAGGTGTTTAAATTACGATCTGTTAGTAACATTGTAATAGCCCCAGCTAAAACAGGTAAAGACAACAGTAATAAGATAGCAGTAATAAAAACAGCTCAGACAAACAAAGGCATACGATCTAATGTTATACCGTTAGACCGCATGTTGATTACTGTAGTAATAAAGTTAACAGCTCCCAAGATAGAAGAAGCTCCGGCTAGATGTAAAGAGAAGATTCCTATATCTACAGAAGCACCTGCATGAGCAATTCCAGCTGAAAGAGGTGGATACACGGTTCATCCTGTTCCTACCCCTCTTTCTACTATCCCACTTGAGAGAAGAAGAGTAAGAGCGGGAGGAAGTAATCAGAATCTTATGTTATTTATACGAGGGAATGCCATATCAGGGGCTCCTAGTATAAGAGGTACTAGTCAATTACCAAATCCTCCAATCATAATAGGCATTACCATGAAGAAGATTATGATAAAAGCATGTGCTGTGACAATAACGTTGTAAATTTGGTCGTCCCCAATTAGACTACCAGGTTGTCCAAGTTCTGCTCGAATAATTAATCTAAGAGCGGTTCCGACCATACCTGATCAGGCCCCTAAAATAAAATATAAAGTTCCGATATCTTTATGATTTGTAGAAAATAATCATCGTCGCGTGATAAAATGGCTGAGACACAGGCGGTAGATTGTAAATTTATTAACGAGGGGAACCCCTCTTTTATCAAAATAGTCCTATAGTTTAATTTAAAACATCAGGCTGCAATTCTGAAAATGCACATAAAGTTGGGGCTTAAGAGCTAAGGGATTTATACCCTTGTTGGAAGGTTTGAAGTCTTCTAGTTTTTTTAACTTAAGTTCTTGATTAGTTAACTAAAAAAATAAGGGGGGAAGCTAAAAGGCCTACAATATTCAACATAACTACTACAATGTTTACTTTTCTCGCCTCGTTCTCTTGTAAAAATTGTCATTTCAATATAGGGGAGTTTATCATAAAAGTGGAAAGTGTCAGGCGTAGGTAGTAATAAAGGTTGATTAAGGTTCCTAGAATTAGAAAAAATCTTAAAAAAATGTAACCAGTCCTGATTAATTCTTGGATAGTAATTCATTTTGGGATAAAACCGGTAAAAGGAGGAAGTCCTCCTAAAGAAAGAAGAGACATGAATATAATTACCCTTTGGTTTGTATTCTGTGAGGAGGAGGAAATTAGGTGAGTCAGATGATAAGCCTGTTTATAATAGAAAAATATGGTAATGGTAACGGAGACAACACAATAAACGGAGAAGTAAATAAATCACAAGGACTCTCTGATTAAAAGGGTCGTGAGTATTCAGGCAGTGTGTCCAATAGAAGAATAAGCTATCAGCTTACGTAGTATCAATTGGTTAATACCCCCCAAAGCTCCCACCATGGCAGAAGTAATTGCAGCTACTAACACAAATCAATAAGCCTCTTCAATAGTGTAAGATAACAATGTTATCGGAGCTACTTTTTGTAAAGTTGACAGAATGATAAACTGTAGTCAACCTAATCCTTCTGCGACCATAGGGAACCACATATGGAAAGGAGCGGCTCCTATCTTAATTAGCAAGGCTAGGGAGAGTAAATACTGTGAAAACACAACTCCCGTGGTTATAGCTGAAGAAGCTAAGAGGATTATAGCAGACGCTAAAGCTTGCGTGAGAAAATACTTCAGTCTAGCTTCAGATGAGAATTGATTAGTCTCAGAAGAAATAAGAGGGATAAAAGAAAGAAGATTAAGTTCAAGACCTATTCAAACAGTAAATCAAGAAGAAGAAGAGATGGCTATTATTATACCGAAAATTAAAGTAGAAAAAAAAAGAACATGTGAAGGAATTAAAAGAATTAAAAAGAGAGGGGCTTTTACCCTCATAAACGGGGTATGAGCCCACTAGCTTAATTAGCTTATCTTTTTACCTGGCCGAAAAAAAAATGAGCTATACTCTGGTGTAGTGGCACGTTAGATTTTGATTCTTAAGGGAATGGTTCTTAAACCATTGAGTATAATGAAGGCAAAACCAAATATTTACATTGTTTACCCTATCAAGATAATCCTTTTTCAGGCACTTCATTGATAGAAGAATAAATTTAACACAGATAAGCAAGCATGATAAATCCTTTTTGTTTATTAAACTTAAGGGATTTGGGGGAGGGGTATTTTTTTTGTTTCAAATGTGGAAACAGTATACAAAAATTTATCCTTATCCCAAACTAATATTGTTTACTAAAAAAAGAAAAAAAAGTACGCTATTTTTTAGTGGGGTTTTTAAATTCCTTTCTAAGAATAAAAAATTTTTTATAAGGGGCTTTATAAATTTTAATATAATTATAATAAAATACTTGTCTATTATATATTATTGATGGGAAAAAGATTGATATATAAAATAATTGTTTTCATTTATAGAAGACATTTTATTTTTATTTTATATTCACATTCATACTTGAGAGAGTAAATGAATGTGAATATGAATGAAAATAAAATGTCTTACATATTGATTTTATTACCCATTTAATTGATTATAAAATATTTGTTGTATTATAACTTTGTTCTAATAAAGATTCTTTATTTTATAATCAATGCGTGTGCAGGTGAAGAGATGTTCATATTTAAATACATGTTACAAAATTTATTTTGCAATCAGTAAATACGCGCGATATGAAACAGATAAAGTCTAATTCTGGAGGGGGTTAGGCACCCTTTTTTATTTGGGAGAAAGTAATTCCTTTTGTAAAATTCTATAACAACAAAACAAAATTTTAATTTCTTAATTAAATATAATTTATAAGATAATAAAACAAAACAACAAAATTTAAAACTCAAAATATGCTAAAGTTTGACTCTAGCTAACTGTTTTCTACTTGATTTAAGTGCATGTAAATATAAATGTGACAATAAAAATAACCTGAAAGGTAAGATAATCAACTTAATAAAATAACAATGTTTAAATTCTCAGCACATAATATTAGTTCATTAGTGAAAACTAGAACTAGAAATTCTTTATAAATCTGGCTAAATTTGTGCCAGCCGCCGCGGTTATACTGTGAGATTGAGTGAACAAAAATTGGTTAAAAAAGATTATTATAAACTTTGTAAAAATAATAACAAGAAATTAGGCATGAGTGAAATAAATAACTAAATTACTGATATTATATAAAAATACGTAAGAAGTCTGCAAATTTAAGATATAAACCAGGATTAGATACCCTGCTATACTTTAATAAAATCTCTTAGAACCAGGGTAGTACACAGCTATAATCTTGAAACCCAAAGAGTTTGGCGGTATCTCAGCCTGGTTAGAGGAGCTTGTCCGGTAATCGATAATCCGCGAAAAATCTTACACACTGTGGTAGTCAGCTTATATACCGTCGTTGTCAGATAATATTGAAAAATAAAAAATTATCTAAAAATATTAAAATATAATATATCAGATCAAGGTGTAGCTTATAAGTGTGATTGGATGAGCTACAATTTAATAAAATAAAAACGAATCTCTTCTTAAAAAAGAAGATTGAAGGTGGATTTAATAGTAATAGCAGCTTTAGTAAGTTATTATGATATTAGCTCTGAGATATGTACACATCGCCCGTCGCTCTCACTACAAGGTGAGATAAGTCGTAACATAGTAGGGGTACTGGAAAGAGCCCCTAGAACTCAAAATAGAGCTTGGGTAGTTAAGCATCTCACTTACGTTGAGAAGATATCGTGCGAATCGATTTATTTTGAAAAATAAAACTTATCTAAAAATAACTGTTTAACTATAAATATAATAAAAATATTTTTCCATTTGTTAAAAATAGTATTTAATAAAAAAATTTATATATTGATGATAGATAAAAAGTACTGTGAAGGAAAGTTGAAATAATTGAAAACCTCATTTTAAAAAAGTATTTTTTAAAATAAGTACCTCGTGTATCAGGGAATTTAAAAATTAACTTCACTATACGTAAATAATCCCGAAATTTAGTGAGCTATTTGGTAGAAATAGTTACTGTGGTATAATTATTATAAACTGCCCATTAGAAATGAAATTTTATACGCACTAATAAGTATCTGGTTTTTCGATAAATGAATTAAATTCAGTTCTTAGCTTAAAAGACAATCTAAGAAATAAAAATAGGAGGGAAAAGCTTCTTATTTAATAATAAACAAATTAAGAATAAAAAAACAATCATTATTAAAATAGGCTTAAAATCAGTCAATTTAAAAAATCGTCATAGATTATATAACAAACAATAATATTTAAAATTATTCTAATTTCTTTACCGGAAACCAAAGTTCAATAAATCAAATTTGATTATAATTAAATTATGAGTATATAAAATGTATTTTATGTTAATAAACAAGATAAAACCTAAACGTTTATTAAATAAAAATTGTACCAAGGAACTCGGCAATTAATCCTTCTGCCTGTTTATCAAAAACATGTCCATATGTTAAATAATGTTTTATATGGTCTGGCCTGCTCACTGATATTTCAATTAAAGAGCCGCGGTATTCTGACCGTGCGAAGGTAGCATAATAATTAGTCTCCTAATTAGAGGCTTGTATGAATGGTCGGACAAGATGGAAACTGTCTCAGTACAAAAAATAAAATTTAATAACTAAGTAAAAAAGCTTAGATAAAATGGAGGGACGATAAGACCCTATAAAGCTTTATAATATATGCCTTCTTTATGAAATATAAAATTATCAAAATATAATAGAACTTGTATTATTTTACTGGGGCGGTAAAAGTATAATAAACTAACTGCTTTTGTCTTGTATAACAATCTTAATTGAAAATAAATTGATCCATTATTAATGATCACAAGAACAAGTTACTTTAGGGATAACAGCGTAATTTTTTTTGAGAGTTCTCATCGAAAAAAAAGTTTGCGACCTCGATGTTGAATTAAGGTTACCTTAAGGTGCAGCAGTTTTAAAGGTGGATCTGTTCGATCTTTAAATCCTTACATGATTTGAGTTCAGACCGGCGTGAGCCAGGTTGGTTTCTATCTTCCATATAAAAAAAAACTTGCTTTAGTACGAAAGGATTTGGTAAGTCAAATAATTTGTCGCTTGTTGATTCTTATTAACTAATTAAGTTGGCAGAAAAGTGCATTAGACTTAGGATCTAAAAATAAGAGTAACACTCTTACTTAATAATGTTTGCTTTAATAATAATTAACTACGTTATGTTAATAATTTGTGTTTTAGTAAGGGTGGCTTTCTTTACTTTATTAGAACGTAAAGTGCTAGGCTATATTCAAATCCGTAAAGGACCAAACAAACTAGGTTTTATTGGTATTTTACAACCGTTTGCAGATGCTGTAAAACTGTTCACTAAAGAACAAGCTCTTCCAGTAATAAGTAACTTTCTGCCCTATTACCTGTCACCCATTTTTAGATTATTTGTATCATTAATCGTCTGATTAGTAATTCCTTACGAGACTGGGTTAATGAACTTTAGATTAGGAAGTCTCTTTTTTTTGTGTTGTACCAGGCTAGGGGTTTATACAGTAATAGGAGCGGGCTGGTCTTCTAACTCTAAATACGCTTTACTAGGTAGTATTCGAGCAGTTTCTCAGACAATTTCTTATGAGGTAAGACTCGCTCTGATCTTGTTATCTTTTATTTTTTTAGTTGGGGGGTTTAATCTAAGATTGTTCTCTAATTATCAAAGAGATTGCTGAATAATGTTTATTAGGTTGCCTTTAGCTGGGGTTTGATTCGTATCTTGTCTGGCTGAAACAAATCGAACACCTTTTGATTTTGCTGAAGGAGAATCTGAATTAGTATCTGGTTTTAATGTCGAATATAGAGGAGGAGGGTTCGCTTTAATTTTTCTTGCAGAATACAGAAGAATTTTGTTTATAAGAGCCTTGTTCGTTATTCTGTTTATAGGAAGAAGCCCAAGAAGACTGAGATTCTGTATAAAACTTGTTTTTTTAGTATTCAGTTTCATTTGAGTACGGGGTACTTTACCACGGTTTCGATACGATAAATTAATATATTTGTCTTGAAAAAGGTTCCTACCGGTATCTCTGAATTATTTAATATTCTTCATAGGTTTCAAAATATTTATTACAATAATCTTATTATAAATACTAATTTTAGTACACTAGATTACTAGGGGATTTAAACCCCTGTAGGATACTTTCAAAATATCTACCTGTGTCTCGGCCAAATAATCTATCTAAGAATTTCGTCTCAAATCATGAATATAATAGGGCTTACAAGATAATATAAAAAGTATAATACAGTTAAAATCTGCCCTGTTAAAACATAAGGTTCTTCTACAGGACGGGCCCCAATTCATGTGAGCAAGATAACAATCACAACTATTCTTCAGAATATAACCTGATTAATAGGATAAAAAGTCAGACCTCGGAAGTTAGCTTTTTGAGTAAAAGGCATAATAAAAAGAATAGCAATGGATGCGACAAGGGCAATAACACCTCCTAATTTATTAGGAATAGATCGAAGAATGGCATAAGCGAACAAGAAATACCATTCTGGTTGAATATGTAAAGGAGTTCTTATTGGATTGGCAGGGATAAAATTTTCTGGGTCTCCTAGCAAATAAGGGTCAAAAAGACTCAGTAGAATAAGAGCTATCAACATGACAACAAATCCTACAATGTCTTTAAATGTAAAATAAGGGTGGAAAGGAACTTTATCAATATTCCTAACCAATCCTAAAGGATTTCTAGACCCTGTTTGATGTAAAAACAAAATATGAACCATGGTAGCGGCAGCAACCACAAAAGGGAACAAAAAATGAAACGTAAAAAAACGAGTTAGAGTGGCATTGTCGACCGCGAAGCCTCCCCAAACCCATTGAACTAAGTCTGTGCCAATATAAGGAATCGCTGATAAAAGATTAGTAATAACAGTAGCCCCTCAAAAAGATATTTGCCCCCAAGGTAAAACATAACCCATGAAAGCAGTGCCCATAACTAGAAATAAAATAATTACCCCTACTCTTCATGTGTGTATGAATAAATACGAACCGTAGTAAAGACCTCGTCCTACATGAAGATATAAACAAATAAAGAAGAAAGAGGCCCCGTTGGCATGAATTGTACGAAGAAGTCAACCGTAATTAACATCTCGGCAAATATGAGCCACTCTAGAGAAAGCCAGATCAATATGGGCTGTGTAGTGTATTGCCAAAAAAAGACCCGTGGCTAGTTGTACTACTAAACACAAACCCAATAAAGATCCAAAATTTCATCAAATAGAAATGTTGGAGGGAGCAGGTATATCTACCAAAGCTCCGTTTATAATTTTAAAAAGAGGATGGGATTTACGAATAGGTATTGTCATAAGTAGTTAATATTCGAAGAGGGCCTAAAAAAGTGTATGTAATTTTTACCACTACGATCAAGGTTAATAATAAATATAAAATTATAAATAAAGTAGTTATTATAGTATTACTGG